GATTATTGTTCCTATACAGTTCGAACTATTTATGGGGTTTTAGGAATAAAAATTTGGATATTCGTAGACGAAGAATAAAAAAACTTTATTTGTCTTTACATTTTATCCAACGATAAAAAACGAAAACTATGTAGTATAACACTATAAAGTAATAAAAATATAAAATTGCAGTCTTATTTTTTATGTTTAAGAAAAAATAAGCAATTCTATAAGGTTGAATAAAAATTTCCATCAAAACTCCTTTGATATAATTGCTATGCTTAGTGTGCGACTCGTTGGTTTAGGATTAGATTACGCTAAAAACAAAAATAACTTACCTACAAAAGCAACTAATAACTATAGCATTAATAAATAACCTAAGCAACTCATTGCTTCGCATTATCTGGATCCAAAAAATTAGTCAAGATATGATAGGCTGATCATATCATTGTAGCAACTGACTTAAAAAAAAAAGAATAAAGAAAGGTGATTATTAAGTTATGAAAGGTAATCAAAAAGTATGCGGATAAATGGAAGGATGAAAGAAAGAGTGAAAAAATTGAATATTAATGATATATGATTCCAATTTGGAAAATCTATGAGGTCACTGTAAGAAAAGCAATGTAATAAAGCATCAATACAGATTCATTCATAATAATTAGATAAATCTGTTCCGAAAACAAAAAATTAAGAGCCTTGAGCCAATAAAAACTGAGAAAATTGACTCAAAAAAAAAAAAAAATGAAATTCAAAATTTCATGTAAAAGCTCCATTGTAGAATTCAGGCCTAATGATTAATCAAGAAGCGATGGGAACGACGGAACCCATGAATATATAGGATTCGAGTGAAAAAGAAATCTTAGTAATTCATTGGACAGGATGGCGGAATAAACCAGAAACTTTATTATCTATTCTGATTTTGATTCTGAGACCTCGGGGGATAAACAGCAACCTTAAATAGATATTGAAAGAGTCAATATTCGCCGGCGAAAAATTTGTTTTTTTCAAATAAAAAAAGTAATAAAAGATGAAAAAAACAATGAAAAAGATAAAATAAAATAAGGATTTGTTAGAATATTCTAACTCGAACAAAAACTACATTTGTAATGATGATATTACGTTATTTTTAAATAAACAGAAATAAAATTCATCTTTGATTCTATTTAAAAAAAGACATACACAAATTTAGAAGAGATAAGATGAAATAAAAAAAATACCATGATTAATAGGATTAATCATTAACTACATCTATATCTTAATTAGTCCTTTTATTCGCGAGGAGCTGGATGAGAAGAAACTCTCACGTCCAGTTCTGTAGTAGAGATGGAATTTCTCATTTAGAAAAAACCCATCAACTATAACCCAAAAAGAACCAGATTTCGTAAACAACACCGAGGAAGACTAAAAGGAATAGCCTCTCGTGGGAATCGTATTTGTTTTGGCAGATATGCTCTTCAAACACTTGAACCCGCTTGGATCACATCTAGACAAATAGAAGCAGGGCGACGAGCAATGACACGAAATGTACGACGTGGTGGAAAAATTTGGGTACGTATATTTCCAGACAAGCCAGTTACAGTAAGACCCGCGGAAACGCGTATGGGGTCTGGGAAAGGATCCCCAGAGTACTGGGTAGCTGTGGTTAAACCAGGTAAAATCCTTTATGAAATGGGTGGTGTACCAGAAAATATAGCCAGAAAAGCTATTTCAATAGCGGCATCAAAAATGCCTATAAAAACCCAATTCATTATTTCTGAATAGGAATATAGAATGAAAAAGCTAACTAACATTTAAGGATAAAAAGATTCTAAGTTTTCTTTTTTTTTTTTTTGACAAAMAATATTTTTTTACTTTGTCCTTTGCATTAAAAGAAGAGATACAAAAATATGATTCAACCACAAACCTATTTGAATGTAGCAGACAACAGCGGGGCTCGAAAATTGATGTGTATTCGAATAATAGGAGCTAGTAATCGCCGATATGCTCATATTGGTGACGTTATTGTTGCTGTAATCAAGGAAGCAATCCCAAATACTCCTCTAGAAAGATCAGAAGTGATCAGAGCTGTAATTGTACGTACTTGTAAAGAACTCAAACGTAACAATGGGACGATAATACGATATGACGACAATGCCGCAGTTGTCATTGATCAAGAAGGAAATCCAAAAGGAACTCGAGTTTTTGGGGCGATCCCACGGGAATTGAGACAATTAAACTTTACTAAAATAGTTTCATTAGCTCCTGAGGTATTATAAGACCTAAATATCGATAGTTAGTATAGGATAGGATTAAAAAAATGGTATTGAAATCCAATTAATTATAATTAATAGATTGTGTATCACGCATATACCCTTAATAATTTTATATATTAATAATTGAATTCATATATTAATATATAATTCGTCTCTATTTATATATAAATAAAAGAAAAATAACATGTTGATTATATCAAAATTATAGAACAATTAAGGAATTTTAACTTATCATGGGAAAAGACACTATTGCTGATATAATAACCTCTATACGAAATGCTGACATGAATAGAAAAGGAACAGTTCGGATAGGATCGACTAACATCACCGAAAGCATTGTTAAAATACTTTTACGAGAAGGTTTTATCGAAAACGTAAGGAAACATCGCGAAAACAATCAATATTTTTTGATTTTAACCCTAAGGCATAGACGAAATAAGAAAGAATCCTATAAAACGATTTTAAATTTAAAGAGAATAAGCCGGCCGGGTCTACGAATCTATTCTAACTCTCAACGAATTCCACGAATTTTAGGCGGAATAGGAATTGTAATCCTTTCGACTTCTCAAGGTATAATGACAGATCGAGAAGCTCGACTAAAAAGAATCGGCGGAGAAATTTTGTGTTATATATGGTAATCCTTCTAATATCAAAATTGGATATCCGGAACTTACCATTTGTGAAAAAAAAGGGGTTGTGTAATACTACCCCTGCTAAAAAAGTTTAGAATGTTTTACCCCGAATGAAATTAAATAAAAAAAATGAATTAATGAAAGTTTTCTTTATGAATCACTTCCAAACGGCATGGTTCGATTTTGGTTAGATACTAAAGATTTTTTTAATTTTAGGTCATGCTTCTGAAAGGATTCGACATTTTTTTGTATAGGTATACCTATAGGACAAAAAGTTAAAAATTTTAGTAAGTTCTTAGGTATTAAGTTAATCGGGGGACGTCCACTTTCTAGACTCCATAACAAGAATTCACATGAGTAAGTGGTTTTTTGAAATTCAACATTCCTTTCACGAAGATACAATTCAAGATTCAAAAATATCAAGAAACCTTTTTTTCGTCCAACAATAAGTATATTAATAGAATTAAGGAATAACAACTATGAAAATAAGGGCTTCCGTTCGTAAAATTTGTGAAAAGTGTCGGCTAATCCGTAGGAGGGGACGAATTATAGTAATTTGTTCCAACCCGAGGCATAAACAAAGACAAGGATAATCTTACTAAAGGAAAGGGCACTTCCAAGAAGCTAGCAAAAAAAAAGGTCCGTTTTGGCATGAAATGGATATATCCATATATTTCTTGTGAAATGAAAAAATATGGCAAAACCTATATTAAGAATTGGTTCACGTAAAAATACCCGTAGTGGTTCACGTAAAAATGTACGTAGAATACCAAAGGGAGTTATTCATGTTCAAGCAAGTTTCAACAATACCATTGTGACCGTTACAGATGTACGGGGTCGGGTGATTTCTTGGTCCTCCGCGGGTACTTGTGGATTCAGGGGTACAAGAAGAGGAACACCTTTTGCTGCTCAAACCGCAGCAGGAAATGCTATTCGAGCAGTAGTGGATCAAGGTATGCAACGAGCTGAAGTAAGGATAAAAGGCCCTGGACTGGGAAGAGATGCAGCATTACGAGCTATTCGTAGAAGCGGTATACTTTTAAGTTTCGTACGAGATGTAACCCCTATGCCACATAATGGTTGTAGACCCCCTAAAAAACGACGTGTATAGAACTAAAATAAAGGCTGAAAGGGTTTCAAGAGAAATAAATGATTCAATGATCTGATCAAATAAAATTACTATGGTTCGAGAGAAAGTCAAAGTATCTACTCGGACACTACAGTGGAAGTGTGTTGAATCAAGAAGAGACAGTAAGCGTCTTTATTATGGACGCTTTATTCTGTCTCCACTTATGAAAGGTCAAGCCGACACAATAGGCATTGCGATGCGAAGAGCTTTACTTGGCGAAATAGAAGGAACATGTATTACACGTGCAAAATCTGAGAACATACCACATGACTATTCTAACATAGTAGGTATTCAAGAATCAGTACATGAAATTTTAATGAATTTGAACGAGATTGTATTAAAAAGTAATCTATATGGAACGCGCAACGCGCTTATTTGTGTCCAAGGTCCTGGATATATAACTGCTCGAGACATAATTTTACCGCCCTCTGTGGCAATCGTTGATAATACACAGCATATAGCTACCTTAACAGAACCAATAAATTTGTGTATTGGATTAAAAATCGAGAGGAATCGCGGATATAGTCAAAAAATGTCAAATAACTTTGAAGACCGAAGTTATCCTATAGATGCTGTATTCATGCCTGTTCAAAATGCGAATCATAGTATTCATTCTTATGGGAATGGGAATGAAAAACAAGAGATTCTTTTTTTAGAAATATGGACAAATGGAAGTTTAACTCCTAAAGAAGCACTTCATGAAGCCTCCCGGAATTTGATTAATTTATTTATTCCTTTTCTACATGTAGAAGAAGAAACGTTCTATTTAGAGAACAATCAACATCAAGTTACTTTACCCCCTTTTCCTTTTCATAATAGATTAGTTAACCTAAGAAAAAAAAAAGAACTAGCATTTCAATATATTTTTATTGACCAATTAGAATTGCCTCCCAGAATCTATAATTGTCTCAAAAAGTCCAATATACATACATTATTGGATCTTTTGAATAACAGTCAAGAAGACCTTATAAAAATGGAACATTTTCACATTGAAGATGTAAAAAAGAT